TTTCAAAATATTGTTTCTTTCATTCTTGTATTGGATTTCACCAAATGAAAAAGACTCATTTAATTTTAAGAAATTATTACTTTTATAACTATAAAAAATCTTTCTAAATGTAATGACTAGAAGTGCTACTGATAATAATGATCCACAAAGAAGAGCCGCATAGCTCAATATCATCATACTTACGTGCATTATTAACCACTCCGATTGTAGAGCAGGTACTAATATTGTGGGTTTACGTATTTCAGTTAAAAGACCCGAAGTAGCAAAGCCTTGGGTAAAAATAGTACTTGAGGCAGTTATTTCGGTTAAATAATTTTTTCTTATTTTGAAATAAGGGACTATATGAATAAGGGAGAAACTCCATGAAAGAAAGATTAATGATTCATATAAATCACTTAGTGGGAAATGGCCCGAATAAATCCAACGAGTGATTAATAATCCTGTTAGACATAAAAAAGTAACTATCATCCCCTTTTCTGACGAATCATATGGTTTTATGATTTCATTGCCCAATAAGGTTATCAAATGAATTATAATTACAATTGAAACAATCGAAAAGGAAATATGAGTGAATATATGCTCTAAAGTTGAAAATATCATAAAAATGAAAAAAAGGGAGGGAATCCCCTAAATTAATATTAATTAAGAATTAGAAATCGGGAATTTAATTTATTTTTATTATAGGATCTATTGGATATCTTTTAGAAGATGTCATGCCGCCACTCGGACTCGAACCGAGATGCTCTAGCACTGCTTCCTAAGAGCAGCGTGTCTACCGATTTCACCATAGCGGCTTACTCGAACTAATAATAGCCTATTTATATTCAATCGTCGATATTGAACAAGTCAATTCAATCAAATAAGTTTTTTAGTCAACACTCAAATTGATAAAAAAAATGAGTTCAAAAGTCAATTTGAAGGTTCATTAGTTTCATTTATTAGGGTGTCCGGTTTATTTATCTTAGGGCTTTGACGTAGTTTATCCTATTCTAAAATCCAACTTTTGTAAGTAGATTATTCTCTCGATAGAATAAAAAAACTGTTTTCATTTTTTACTTTTATTGATACTTCATTATTTCTCGTTTATCTGATTTCATAAATTTCAAACAAAAAATAAATTTTCTCAATGAATCCAAAATAGGTTATTTTGAATTACTTCAAATTGACACATTATTTGTACATTGACAGATTAGTTATACATAATATCTCCACAATGAAGTTCTTTTATTAATTGGAATTGGGCTCAAAATTGGAGATATATGGTAAATCCATTTCATTTTCATATAGTAATTAAATTACTAAAAATTATAAAAAATTAGAAATTAAGAAGTCATAAAGTTATCCAAAATTTTTTACCATGTAATCCAGTAGTTTCAACAATCCATTAATTTGAACTAAAAATATTATATCTGCCCTTCCCGAGAAAGAGAAAAATTGTTCATTATTGTAAAGGTCGATGGGGAAAATAAGACTCCCCACCACAAAAATATTAGTGAAAATATACTACAAAGAAATAAAAAATCTTGTATTTTTTTCTTTATTCTTTTTTTTTTTAGAATTCAGAAAACAGAAGAATTCTTTTTTTTAGACATCTTATAAGATGGAAACCTGGTCTATTTCATATTGATTAGAATAGGGACTGCCAATTGTTAATTTCATATTAAAAAAGTATTGAGCCAAATTTTTGAGTCAAATCCATTCCGCTTATTCCAATATTTTAGGACTTATTTGTTTGTCGTACAAAAAAACTTTTTGAATTCCCAGTAGAAAGAGATTTCCCTAATGACAAAGCTTTTAACGCCGCCCAATATCCTTTCCTTTTCCAAATATTTTTACGAATACGCTTTTTTGATATAGAAGTACGTTTTTTTGGAACTGCCATTTGAAAATCATTGTTATAGTTGGATGTGAAAGACATCTATTATTCAAAACAAATTATTATTTCTTATTGATTATCTATTTTTTCTATAAATAATATTCTCTTTATAAATTATAAAAAAGAAATATAGATATGTGAAAGATCCGTTAAATTGGATCAAAAATTACTCGAAATAATAAAATTTTGATTCCATACAATATTTGTCAAACCAAAAATTTTTGGTTTGGAACTCTTAGTTCTCGTTCTTTATCTCTCAAATTTATATCTTTAGAATCTGCTAGGTCATAGAAATGAAACTTAATGATTTAATAAAATTTAATAAAATAAAGAAAGAACCTAAAAGACCTTGATTTTCGTCATTCTAGACTTTATTTACACGTAATAAAATACCTCAAAGGATTGTAAACTTTTCCCTAATAAAAAACTTGAGTCTTTTTTTAGTCAAACTCGAGAAAAGAATACACCTAAATTCAATTTTAAAATTCGAATGAGATTACTAATAAATCTGTTAAAGGATACGTGATTTGATAAAAAAATATCTCAGTCGTTTTTTACCCTTTCTCGATAAAAAAAGTTCATTTTAGATCTATAATATTCTAACGTTTACTAAGAAATCGTTTT